ACAATTTGGTTTAATCGAACCATCGAGTTTTCTTTGGTTGCTATCGTACATGTCTCATTTCAAGATTTATTGCCTGGAATCTTATTTCCGTTATACTTACTCTAAAAAAGAGAAGTAAATAATCATGGGGAGTCAAATTCCTAGTTTTCTATCTAAGTGTTTATAATATATTGGTGTTGGTATATCTATATAGAAATAAATGGAATAGTACACTTTTTTGATTGGATACAAAAAGGGAAACCTACTTGTTTTGTGTTTTACTAGGTACGGTATACCAATCAAAAAGCCTATTTGACAATGTTTATACAAAAACTTATAAAATATATTTTTTTTTTTTTCAAACTACGGCTTGTCCACAAATACAGTTGGTTGGTCCTAGATCCATTTGACTTCTATTAGATTCGATTGGAATTGGGTTAGGTTTTCTTTTTTTTTTTGGCAGGCTCATATTAGGATTTTGACTCCCAAAATTCATCAAAATTGGGTAGATATACAAAAAAGTATCACCCATTCCGCGATTGTGCACAGGAAAATTCATAGGTAATTAATCTACCAATACAAAGATTAATGAAGAAAAATGGGTTTGTTTATTCGAAATTATAAGACTACTGATTGGATCTATTGACATGCGTTTTTGTTTTCAGTTTTCTGTTCTGCTGTAAATAATCTCCGTGAGCGAACTTATAGAAATAGATATTTTTTCCGATAAACCAAGTCACTCCACAATTCCAAACAATATTAAAGAATACAGAAATAACAACTATAAAATTTTTGTATCATTTTATTTCATTTAGGGCTATACGGACTCGAACCGTAGACCTTCTCGGTAAACCAGCTCAAACTTGTTATTATCAAAATGAGTCGAACTGTTTCAAAAACCCAACGTGCAGTTTTTTGCATTGGGCTCTTTCATTAACTAATAGAAATATCAGCTAGTCTGCCATATTTAAAAAAAAAGATTAAGGAGATGGCTCCATGCCCTTTGATTCATTACTGATCTAGGAGCACTGCCAAAGTGTTTCAAAGAAGGGTTATCTTGACGTAGGTCTGCTATGGCCTTGATCAACCTAAGTTAAATAGAGTCTCTATCGGCTCTGCTTAAAGCATAAAATATGCAACTTTATACACCTTAAAGCTCATAGGATGAAAAGAGATTGTTTTGAAGTCCTTGTGCTCATTCTGCCTAGCATTGAATAAACTGAATATTCACCCTATCAATATATCAAATCAAAGGCCCGGTTTATTTGGCGCATAACTAAATAGGCACCGAACCCTTTGTCAGGCTATTGTTCCCTCAAAGTCATGGAGTAAGACATTGATTTCTCAAAAAGATCAAATCTTTTGATTACATGATGGACTTCTCTGAAAAACATTGGCGCACGTGTAAACGAGTTGCTCTACCAACTGAGCTATAGCCCTTGTGCTTGTAATACATATTTTATTATCTAGATAATTTCTTGTCAAGATGAATATTCTACGATCCAACATCAAAGCTCTTTGATCTTTTTGATTGATATTGCTTTGATATTGCTTATAAATAATATTCTATTTATAATCCATCGACGGGCTGGGTCCCGTTTGTTTCTCTTTGTCATAATAAATGACCTACTTAACTCAGTGGTTAGAGTATTGCTTTCATACGGCAGGAGTCATTGGTTCAAATCCAATAGTAGGTAGAACTTATTAGATACCGTTGACTCTGCTATCTAATAAGTTTTTATATTCATCTCTTAAATGAATTTACATTTGCATCAGAATTGAATTTCACTGTATTCTATATTGATTGTCTTCAATCGGCAGTTCAAAAGAACTTAGAAACAAAATATCTTTTGCTTAGTCGGGTACACAAACGAATTATGAAATTGTATTGATAGCCTCTACTCGTGTCCTAGCTCGTCTGAGAGCTAGATTTGCCTCAATTGTTTGTCTCTTACCTTCAGCTTTCTTCAAATTAGTTTCTGCTTTTTCAAGAGTTTGTTGAGCTTCTTGGGGATCAATGTCACTACCCTTCTCTGCATCATTTACTAAAATAGTGATCTCATTATTACCTATTCGAGCAAAACCACCCATCAGAGCCATCGTTAGCCATTGGTTGTTAAGTCGTATTCTTAAAATACCGATATCTACAGCTGTAGCAATAGGAGCGTGGTTTGGTAATACGCCAATTTGTCCACTATTAGTAGATAAAATGATTTCTTTCACTTCGGAATCCCAAACAATTCGATTAGGGGTCAGTACACAAAGATTTAAGGTCATTTATTCGATTTGCTCTCCATTTCTAAGTTCATAGCCTTCGCGGTAGCTTCGTCGATGTTACCTACCAAATAAAAAGCCTGCTCAGGAAGACCATCTAATTCCCCCGAAAGAATTAATTTAAACCCTCTAATTGTTTCTGCTAAACCAACATATTTTCCTGGAGAACCCGTAAAAACTTCTGCTACGAAAAAGGGTTGGGAGAAAAAACGTTCAATTTTTCTTGCTCGTGCTACGGTTAAACGAT